TGTATTGTTACTTTTGTTCCCGTCGGGATAAATCTGCCCCCTTCCCCTGTTTCCGCCTACGTATATGGGATATTTTAAGAAATGAACATCCTTATTACTAGCAGGGTCTGGGGAAAGAATAGGAAAGGTGATTTCACTATATTTTTGACCAGGAACAGGACCTATCACAAGAATATTTTTCTTAGTGGGGCGGTAGTTCTGAAAAGACAGATTGCCTATCTTTTCTTTCATCTCGGGCGAAATACGATCAGGAGGGGCTAACTCAAACCCCTCCGGTAAAATAAGAACAGCACCCACATTCAAAGCCCCTTTCTTACCATTAGCAAGAACTTGTTTCAGTTGCATATCATAAGGAATTCTAACAACCGCTTCAAATACAGTATCAGGAAGTACCGCTTGTGGAACCTCAATATCCACGGGTTTATTAGCTAAATGGCAATTGGCACATACAATACGCCCAGTTGCTTCTCGTGGATTTTCATACCCCTGCTGCGCAAAAATGGGATATGCATTTGAAATGGATGCCCCGGTTATTATATAGATCATGAGCGATACGGAAATGGATCGAGTAATCTCCTTCTTTATCCAAGAAAAAGTATTTCTAGTTTGCATGGTCCAATCATTGATCCCGAAAATTTCTACAATAAAATTTGGTAGGTCACTAGTATAGTTCCCTATCCACGATTCTGCTATTTACTTTTACTGAAAACTGAAAAAAAATTACTGAAATAGAGGAGGCTCCTGATGGGTAGAGAGAGTAAAGTAAGTACGACTTTGCATGCTTTGCTTATATAGAAAGTAAGGAAAGATTATACTTGAATACGCGAATCATTTTTCAGTCATTCATTGAATGATAAATAACTACAAGTGACGGAGATACACGATTTAAATAACGAAAGATCCAATATTTAAAAATTGTATCTAGAATGACTGGAAATGTAGAAACAAGACCAGATATAATTTGATCATTATGAGCAAATCCAAAATCTTTGTAGATATAGCCAATCATTAGTTCCCAACCGTGGGGCGAATGGAATCCGATACATAAATCTGTTAATAAAAGAATAGAAAAAGCTTTTATTGTGTCGCTTAAATTATATAGGAATTCTTGAACCCAAGAGTTAAGAATAAGAAGTTCTTCATTCCCCAAAATAGAATAACCACTTAGAATAACGAAACAGATTAGATTTGTCGAGAAGTGCAAAATCGTATGGATACGATCCTCATTGTGCATCTTGATCAATTGGATCGTTTCTTTGTGGATTCCTATACGTAGTTTTTGTAGATGTGTTTCCGGGTATTCTTTTATCATTTCGTCCAACAGGAAGAGTTCCTCTACTTCTATGAATTGTTCTAGAATACTCTTTTCTTGAATATCATTCAAAAAGGTTTCGGATTGCCTAGCATTCCACCAATTAGTAATCCAAGATTTCAGACTTTTATTAAATGAGAGAGAGATCCACCAGGGCAAAAATACTATAGATGCAAGATATAGAAGGGGAGTGAATGCTTTCTTTTTTGCCATTTTTTCATCTGTGAATTGTTAATGAACCCACCTCATTCGTTGACTTTATGTGATCTAATCTTTCTATCAAGCATGCCTTTCATTATATTATTTCATTATATTATAAGGTAGGGGCCCATGAATCTAGTCTCTTTTTTTTTTTTTGATTCAGTGCTTAGTCCTTGAATCTAAAAAGAATACAGAAATAGAAAAAAAGAATCCATTTTGAATTCGAATGTTCGAATGAAATATCTATATTATTGTTATATTGATATTGTTATTGTTTCCAGATATCTCAATTGATCAAATTCGAAGCAATTGCCCTCTTTTGATAACTGCCCGAAAGAACCGCTTCAAATAATAAAGATTGTTCTATTCAGATTTTGAGGCGAAGGAGCGCCCTGGCTATATTCTGTATCTAACGTATCAACTCAAAATATTGAAACTAAAAAGCGAAAATCCTTATTTCGAAATACTTTGATATATGAGACAAATCCATTATTTCGATTTCTTGCTTGTTTTGTTACCGAATTAAATTGAGTGGTTTTACAGACGCATAAAAAAAAACAATTTTTGTGGACAAAAAAACTTTTTTTTTTATGTTATGACTCTTCCGTATACGTCTGCTTTGGTTCGAATGGGCATTCTGAAGAAACTTCAGTTTAGTTCTGCTATAGAAAAAAGAGGATTCTTGGCTTGAGTTTTTTCCTCCTGGCGAGAAAGCATTTATTCTCTGCAATTCATTTCAAAAGACTTCAATCGGTACACGCAAAAAATAGGCCAATTCAGCAGCTTTTTGCTCAATTTCTCGCGGAGTTAAATTCTCATCAGTACGAGTCAAGGGAATGGCCCCCTGGCCTCTGATTTCCATATAAAGGACACGACGAGCATAAATACCCTCTTTAACTTCTATTCTGATGGACTGAATATCTTTCATAAGGAATCGTAGAAAAATGCGACGATTTTTTCCAGGAAAACCCCAACGAAAAATACATACTATTCCCTCTTGTCTATCGAATCGATCATAACCACTCCCTACATTCCAAAAAATCGTGCACCACAAATAGGAACTAATAAAGAGGCCTGCGATCCCATAGAAAGACATTACGATTCCTTGTGGAAAAAAAACTATTTGCTGAGACGGAAATAAAGATATCAAATTCCTACCAAGATAACTAGAAGTTCCAACTAATAAAAACCCTAATGAACCAAAAAAAAGGATAAAGGCCCAGCAGAAATTGCTTGTTTTTCGAGATCCCACTATAAATTCTATCCATATAGATTCTGATCGCCAACTCATACATACTAGATCCAGTTGCATTTTATTGGAATTGAGAGAATAACCAAAATTTACTTTTTTTTTGTTTCCGAAGTAACTCTCATCAACTAGTACTATTTTGATATTTTGATATGAACTTTTAGAAGGAATTCATCAAATTGCTTAGATCTAAAATCATCCCCTTTTATATGATCCCCTATACAGATCTACTAGATATATAGACTTTAATTTCATACATCCGTTCGGTACTTGCTATAATTCATTTAACCCTATATCACGTTTACGTATGCATAAGAGGTTTCATTTATGTTCGGTTCGGGGAAGCCGGATGTTATACAATATTCTACTAAATAGGTATCCGTGCCATCTAAGTCTTGAAAAAAAAAATAGATAAGATTTGGTCTTGGCCCCATCCAATCTAAAAAATCTTAGTTTTTTGAACATACAAAGATAAAGAAGCAATTGCAATTGCCGGAAATACTAGGCCTACTAAAGGCACAAAAATAGAGGGAAAGTTGCTGAAAGTTGTCATAAAATGGGTACCTCAATTTAATATTTGTACCTGTTATATTGTTAGTTAGAAATATATCTTATAATGATTATATTATAATTCGTATATTATACTAAATATATCTAAATACTAAGTATTTCTAAGCGAGTCTAGATATCTAATAAGTGCAAGGAATGTAGGGTTAAATAAAAGGACTTGCCCATCTTTCTAAATCAAATAAAATAGGTGTATGATAAGATAATCCACTTTCTTTATTATCTTACTTTATTCTTACTTTTCTTATTATTCTATTGTTCTTGTCTTCTAATTTTAATTCATTTTAATTTCGAATTTTTGAATTTAATAAATAAAAAGTTTATTACAAATTGTCGAAAGATTCGATTCGTTAGAATCCGACCCAAGAACAGGGATTTTTAGTAAAAATAGAATTCTCGGGAGATATAGAAAGATGCAAAACTCTATATTTATATTATATTTTTTCTATATTTGAATTATATATACATATGCAAGCAATGGAGGAAGATAAAATTCGTTTTATTTGTCTCGCCAAATTCGAATTTCATTTCACAGAAGGAAAAATTCACTTTTTATCTTGTCGATAGAGGTTTACTCATTAGTAATATCGGATAATAATAATTATCCACATAATTCGTTTTTCGACAATTCCATTTTATGTCACAAAGTCAAAGCCCGCGTAATGGGCTTTGACTTTGATTCTGATAAACTAACTAACTGCCTTTTCACTACAAAGAAAATAATTTAACTTAAGACTCTACTTGATTGAATTTTGGAAAAAAACCGTGGAGCTGAACTAACTCACTCAGAACACCTTTTAAAGGATTACGTGGTACGATTGGATCGAATAAACCCTTATGGAATAAATATTCAGCCGCCTGTGAACCTTCAGGTATTGTTTTATTCAATGTTTGCTCAATTACTCTTTTACCCGCAAATGCAATATAGGCATTGGGTTCAGCAATAATGATATCCCCCAACATACCAAAACTCGCGGTCACTCCACCAGTAGTAGGAGATGTAAGAATTGATACATAAAATAACTTTTTATTTGATTGATAATCATATAAAGCGGAAGATATTTTAGCCATTTGCATCAAGCTCAAACTTCCTTCTTGCATGCGTGCTCCTCCGGAAGCACACACTAGAATAAGAGGTAAAAAATTATTGGTAGCATATTCGATCAAACGGGTGATTTTCTCGCCTACTACGGATCCCATACTACCCCCCATAAACTGAAAATCCATAACCCCGATTGCTATAGGAATACCGTTTAGTTGACCCGTGCCTGTTTGAATAGCCTCAGTTAATCCTGTCTTTCTTTGATAAAAATCAATACGATCTTTATAAAGCTCTTCTTCAGACTGAAATTCAATGGGATCCAGAGAGATCATGTCTTCATCCATAGGACCCCAAGTGCCTGGATCAATCGAAAGTTCGATTCTATCTGAACTACTCATTTTCAAATGATATCCACATTGTTCACAAATATTCATTTTTGACTTAAGCAATTTCTTATAATTTAATCCATAACAATTTTCACATTGAACCCACAAATGCTTGTATAGATCCAGATCATTAGAACTTTCTTTTAGAGTTAAATCATTACCATTTTCTCGAGTTATTATATCGAAATTCTTGCCTTCACTACTCTTTCCACCTTCGCTACAAATGTAATTATAAATATAACT